AATTAGGAGATTCTCTGGAAGAAATACGGGGTTCTGCTTCTGGTGGCAACATGCTATTGGGTGGTGGTCCCGCTTATGGGGTCAAATCAATACGTTCTAAGAATAAATATTGGAAGATCAATCTCATCGATCTTGTAAGTATCATACCAAATCCCATCAATCGAATCATTTTCTCGAGAAATACGAGACATCTAAGTCGTACAAGTAAAGAGATCTATTCATTGATAAGAAAAAGAAAAAACGTGAACGGTGATTGGATTGATGAGAAAATAGAATTCTGGGTCGCGAACAGTGATTCGATTGATGATGAAGAAAGAGAATTCTTGGTTCAGTTCTCCACCTTAACGACAGAAAAAAGGATTGATCAAATCCTATTGAGTCTGACTCATAGTGATCATTTATCAAAGAATGACTCTGGTTATCAAATGATTGAACAACCGGGATCAATTTCCTTACGATACTTAGTTGACATTCATCAAAAGGATCTAATGAATTATGAGTTCAATAGATCCTGTTTAGCAGAAAGACGGATATTCCTTGCTCATTATCAGACAATCACTTATTCACAAACCTCGTGTGGGGCTAATAGTTTTCATTCCCCATCTCCTCATGGAAAACCCTTTTCGCTCCGCTTAGCCCTATCCCCTTCTAGAGGTATTTTAGTGATAGGTTCTATAGGAACTGGACGATCCTGTTTGGTCAAATACCTAGCGACAAACTCCTATGTTCCTTTCATTACGGTATTTCCGAACAAGTTCCTGGATGACAAGCCTAAAGGTTATCTTATTGATGATATCGATATTGATGATAGTGACGATATCGATATTGATGATAGTGACGATATTGATGATAGTGATGATGACCTTGATATTGATACGGAGCTGCTAACTATGACGAATGTGCTAACTATGTATATGACGCCGAAAATAGACCGATTTGATATCACCCTTCAATTCGAATTAGCAAAAGCAATGTCTCCTTGCATAATATGGATTCCAAACATTCATGATCTGCATGTGAATGAGTCGAATTACTTATCCCTCGGTCTATTAGAGAACTATCTCTCCAGGGATTGTGAAAGATGTTCCACTGGAAAGATTCTTGTTATTGCTTCGACTCATATTCCCCAAAAAGTGGATCCCGCTCTAATAGCTCCGAATAAATTAAATACATGCATTAAGATACGAAGGCTTCTTCTTCCACAACAACGAAAGCACTTTTTCATTCTTTCATATACTAGGGGATTTCACTTGGAAAAGAAGATGTTCCATACTAACGGATTCGGGTCCATAACCATGGGTTCCGATGCGCGAGATCTTGTAGCACTTATCAATGAGGCCCTATCAATTAGTATTACACAGAAGAAATCCATTATAGAAACTAATACAATTAGATCAGCTCTTCATAGAAAAACTTGGGATTTTCGATCCCAGATAAGATCGGTTCAGGATCATGGGATCCTTTTCTATCAGATAGGAAGGGCTGTTACACAAAATGTACTTCTAAGTAATTGCCCCATAGATCCTATATCTATCTATATGAAGAAGAAATCATGTAAGGGAGGGGATTCTTATTTGTACAAATGGTACTTCGAACTTGGAACGAGCATGAAGAAATTCACGATACTTCTTTATCTTTTGAGTTGTTCTGCCGGATCGGTCGCTCAAGATCTTTGGTCTTCATCCAGACACGATGAAAAAAATTGGATCACTTCTTATGGATTCGTTGAGAATGATTCTGATCTAGTCCATGGCCTATTACTATTATTACTATTAGAAGTAGAAGGCGCTCTGGCGGGATCCTCACGGACAGAAAAATATTGCAGTCAGTTTGATAATAATCGAGTGACATTACTTCTTCGGTCCGAACCAAGGAATCAGTTAGATATGATGCAAAATGGATCTTGTTCTATCGTTGATCAGAGATTTCTATATGAAAAATACGAATCGGAGTTTGAAGAAGGGGAAGGGGCCCTTGATCCGCAACAGATAGAGGAGGATTTCTTCAATCACATAGTTTGGGCTCCTAGAATATGGCGCCCTTGTGGCAATCTATTTGATTGTATCGAAAGGCCCACGGAATTGGGATTTCCCTATTGGACTGGGTCATTTCGGGGCAAATGGATCATTTATCATAAAGAGGATGAGCTTCAAGAGAATGATTCGGAGTTCTTGCAGAGCGGAACCGTGCAGTACCAGACACGAGATAGATCTTCCAAAGAACAAGGCTTTTTTCGAACAAGCCAATTCATTTGGGACCCTGCGGATCCATTCTTTTCCCTATTCAAAGATCAGCCCTCTGTCTCTGTGTTTTCACGTCGAGAGTTCTTTGCAGATGAAGAGATGTCAAAGGGACTTATTGCTTCCCAAACAAATCCTCCTACATCTATATATAAACGCTGGTTCATCAAGAATACGCAAGAAAAGCACTTCGAATTGTTGATTCATCGCCAGAGATGGTTTAGAACCAATAGTTCATTATCTAATGGATCTTTCCGTTC